CGGTGGTTGAAACAAAGACACATTTAATTGTGAATTCAAATGTGGCAGATAAGAGAAAGTCATATATCTGCACGGCCCAATCAATAGTTCAAGTCACACACTCCCATAATCCATTCTTTTTTCGGAGAGTTCCCTTCAACTATTCATGTATGTCAAATAAATAATCCAATTTCTTTTGTTAAGTTGAAGGGAAATATCCAAATACATGTCTTATTAAAAAAAAAATAATCCATATTTGTAGCAATGAAATACTATTGCTCCTCCCCAAAATGATAAATGATTGATTACAAATATCTATGATCCATATTTTCTATAAAGGACCAGAAATGCCTTGCTTACGTATCATTGGAAAGTGCATTAACATGAATACGGCAGTAAGAAGAGGTAATACAAAAGTATGTAAACTATAAAAACGAGTCAAGGTAGATTGTCCCACACTAGCGCTTCCGCGCAATAACTCTACCACCGACGATCCTATTACAGGAATAGCTTCGGGTACACCTGTTACAATTTTTACTGCCCAATAACCTATTTGGTCCCACGGTAAGGAATAACCGGTTACACCAAAGGATGCAGTCAATACACCCAAAACTACACCCGTAACCCAAGTCAATTCGCGAGGTTTTTTAAAACCACCCGTGAGATACACGCGAAATACGTGCAAGATCATCATTAAGACCATCATACTTGCCGACCATCGATGAACTGATCGGATTAACCAACCAAAGTTAGCCTCAGTCATTATATATTGAACAGAGGCAAAAGCCTCAGTAACGGTCGGACGATAATAAAAAGTCATAGCAAACCCCGTCGCTACTTGGACTAAAAAACAAGTAAGTGTGATTCCTCCTAAACAATAAAAGATATTGACATGAGGAGGAACGTATTTACTAGTTATATCATCGGCAATCGCCTGAATCTCAAGACGTTCTTCGAACCAATCATAGACTTTATTGAGATAGGTAAACCAAGGGACCCCCCTGAGAACCGTAGATGAGAATTTCATCTCGTACGGCTCAAACAAAAATACTCAAATACTGGTTATTTGGAAAACGGATATGTGTAATAGAAAGTTTTAAACTTCTTAACTTAATCCTATGATTTCAATCTTCTTTGAAGATAAGAAAAAAATAGAAATCCGAAAGCTATTCTTTGTGGTTATAATGCCAAAATCTCAAGTCGGCTCACTCGTCTTTTCTCTTGATCCTTACAGGCCTCTTGAATATTCTATTATTTACTTCATTTTCTTTATTTTTTATTTGGGAATGCTATTTTACTGTTGTTTTTTTATTCTTATTGATAGGAATTTTCTTGTTAAGACCCTATGAATCAATTCAAAAACCTCAGATTCATACCAGAACCACGATGATTTTCAATAAAAACCTTTAATCGAAGTCCAAAAATTCCCTGAGTAAGAACTGCTGGATCATCACTTATTCACTGAATAGATATAATGAAAAAAATCCAAAGAAACGTTTGTCCTTTGATCAAAATAAAGATAAGCGGCGGCAGTTTAAAAGAATAAAAACCGTTCCTTTTATTTTTCGAAATTTATTCTTCTAACTCTTTAAATTTTTTTTAGTCCGGTTGCGAGGTCTAAATATAAATATTAAGTATGAATCATAGTTCTAATACTTTAGAATCTATTTTCTATATTCCGTGCTCCAGATACTAGAAAAAATATCTGACGGGGTAAAGCCATCTCTATCAAGATGACGGATCCATTTTATGTTCTGTACTATCAATAGGATCAATTATAACAAGTCACACACTCATATTCCGGAAATACAGAAACAAAGAAGTTTCACGGTCGAACTACCAAATAAAAATAGAATGGGCTAAAAATCAAAGACCTAAATGCTAAAACTTTACTTTCTATTGAAAAGCTAGTTAGTTGGTTCTTGTGAATCTACTTCATAGAGATTTCGTCCAGTAAAATGGACGAATTATAAATCTCTAAAATAATAGAGAGAAATACCGCAAATAGAGCCATTGCAACACCCATCAAAGGAGTAGTTCCCCATCCCGGAGCTACTTTACCATATTCTGAATTCAATGGTTTCAATAAATCCCCTACAACAGTTCGTCTTGGACCAGATCTAGAACTACCCTCAACGGTTTGTGTAGCCATAAATCCTATTTTTTATTCATTGAGATCTGTTGACTTTGTATACCATTCCGCTGTAAATAAAGGATCTTACCCTATAGATCCAGATCCATTGTGGTCTTGATATTATATAATAATGGAAACAGCAACCCTAATTGCCATCTCTATATCTGGTTTAATAGTAAGTTTTACTGGGTATGCCTTATATACTGCTTTTGGGCAACCCTCTCAACAACTACGAGATCCATTCGAAGAACATGGGGACTAGTTGAAGTAATGAGCCCCAATATTACGATATTGGAGGCTCATTGCTTCAATTGAGATAATGAAAAATCATTTCACCTTTTTAGTTGGAACTTTAGGGGGTTCTCTAAAAAAGATAGCGAAAAAAAT